ATAATTAAATACCGTTACTGTATAAGTCGATCTCGTTGTGAAAGACCTAGTACTGGATAATTATGGGTAGAGCCAAAGAGTGTGAACTGTACAAGTTAACAATAACATTGATTAAATGAAAGAAAGAAGGGCTCCGGTGTATAGAGAAGACCTCACCGTTTAAGAAGTAACCATAGAAACGATGGAACCCACTATATCCATTTATATTTATTACTTTTTTATTTACTATGTGTTTTTAATACCTAGTATCAATACAATTTTTTTTTTATAGGTGAAATGCCTAGAAAAAAAAGAAAAAATCGTGGTCGGGAAGGTTATAATAGCAAAAGCCATTGGAATTTTTATTTTATACATTGGAAGAATCCGTTTTGTTATTAATAGACTAGGACACGGGAAGAGAATAACTGAAAGAAAGGAAATCGATTAGTTATTCATCAAAGTTTCATTTATTCAATGACCAGAATTAAACGAGGGTATATAGCTCGAAGACGTAGAACAAAAATTCGTTTATTTGCATCAACCTTTCGAGGGGCTCATTCAAGACTTACTCGTACTATTACTCAACAGAAAATAAGAGCCTTGGTTTCGGCTCATCGGGATAGAGGTAGACAAAAGAGAGATTTTCGTCGTTTGTGGATCACTCGGATAAATGCAGTAATTCGCGAGAATAAAGTATACTTTAGTTATAGCAAATTTATACACAATCTGTACAAGAGACAGTTGCTTCTTAATCGTAAAATACTTGCACAAATAGCTATATTAAATAAGAGTTGTCTTTATATGATTTCCAATGAGATCATAAAATAAAGAGATTGGAAGGAATCCGTTGGAATAGTTTAAATGGAGTTCCCTGGAGAATGAACTCTGGGAAGGTAGAGTAGAAATTAGTATGATAAAATATGATAAAGTCATCAAAATGAAGAAACACATTCAATAAAAAATATTTATTCTTCTTCTCCAATTTTTTTTTTTCTTACGACACGACTCTCGATTTTCTGATTTTTCGAACAAAAAAAAACGTCAATCCGCATTTGAGTTTGTATTAGAATTTTATTTTGATTCAATTGAAGAGTCAGCCTATTTTTTTCTGGTTCTAAGACCAGCAGTTCTAGCGGTTGACTCGCTTCTTTCAAATTGTTTCTCATTATTAAGAAAAGGTAACGGAGATAAAATACGAGCTTGTTTTATAGCAATAGTAATTAATCGTTGTTGTTTTAAGGTCAACCTATTTACCCGTCTAGATAATATTTTTCCTTGTTCGCTAATAAATCGACTAATTAAACTCATGTTTCTATAATCAATTCGATCCCCCGATTGGATCGGAGGCAAACGCCTACGAAAAGATCGCTTGGATTTAAGAAGGATTCGCTTGGATTTATCCATGGTTTGTTTATTCCTTATCCTGAAAATCCCAATCCTATTTCTTAATTCTACATCATGTTTGATCCGATCGAAATAGGAATTGGGTTTGTTTATATTTAAATAAATATATGTTATATATATTGTTATATATAATATGTAATTTTTCATCTTCCTTGGAAGACTGACACACGAGCGGTCGGTTCGATCTATTTCTTTATCTCCCCATGAATCGTATGTTTGTAACAACAGGGACAGAATTTTCTCAATTCCAATCGACCAGGCGTATTGTGTCGATTCTTTTGAGTAATATATCTGGAAATGCCCGTTGATTCCTTATTAACACGATTTCGAAGACAACTGGTACATTCCAAAATAACTGTTACTCGGACATCCTTACCCTTGGCCATGAACCTCCTTTGGTTTTTGATTCACTCAATTCTTTAATTTTCCGATCCGAAGCAAGGAAGAATAAAGGAAAAAAAAAATAGAAGCAGGTAACTCGAAATCAAATTATAAAAGAAAGATTTCGTTGCAATCAATATAGTAATAAAATTAATATAGTAATAATAAGTAATATAATGATTTCTAACTATATTTATAATTAAGAATTGCCGGACAGTATTTTCAGTTAAGTATCTTGTATGATATTGTTGCCCCAACCATCACATTTTCATTTCCACTCTATTATTAATTTGAGCCTGGGCCCGAGTTCATAGTTTCACTGAGGGCGAAACCGCTTTTTCTTTGTTTTTTTTTTTTAGAATAAGTTATTCTAAAAAAAAAAAAAACAAAGAAAAAAAGAAGGGAAGGATAGGGATTAGTTACAGAGATTTGATTGTATCTCTAATCTTCTTCCCCCTTCTCATATCAATAACTAAAATTAAAAAAAGGGGAATATCAACGCATCCGGAAAAAAACGATTGATCTCTATCAATAAACCTGCCAAAGACCCGAACCATAAAGCACTTACTACCGGTGCCACGGAGAGATATGTTTTTAGATCTCGCATTTTAAAAACTCCTCTTTCTTTATTCGTTATTCGTTATTGTAATTTGTAATACATAATGGTAATACATATATGACCAGATGTGTATATGTAGTTAATGACTGACCGCCTGTATTTGTACGCGGAGTCCCTAATTAAAATTGAAATGTACAAAATAGATATTTCTAAAAAAAAAAATACGTCCATTTCTGCCTGAAATTCCTAAAAAATATTAATTTTTTATGGTAGGTTTCATATTTATTTCATACTTTATATAATATAAGTCTTTTAATATATTATATGTTTGTTATATGATATATGAGACCAAAAAGAAGAAATGAAAAGATAATTTTTGTATATCAATGGAGGAAATAAAGATGTGGAAAACAAGACAGGGATTCTTTACAATGACACTGTAGACCAGTTGAAAGGGATGTAGCGCAGCTTGGTAGCGCGTTTGTTTTGGGTACAAAATGTCACGGGTTCAAATCCTGTCATCCCTACCTATTACTTATCTTATGAGCAGTAACGAGGGATCAATTGAGATAAATTGGACATACATAATAAATCTTTAATTTTATGATATATATGCAAGATGAATTGGGGTCACAAAATCTTTATTGTGATAATGATAATAAGGCGCTCTTAGTTCAGTTCGGTAGAACGTGGGTCTCCAAAACCCGATGTCGTAGGTTCAAATCCTACAGAGCGTGATTCTGTGGTCTTGTTAATCGCGTTAGGTCGAAAATTACACTGAAATAATTGAACAGCAATCTAAATTTGACCTCCCGCGGATTAAAGGAAGTAGGAGGTCAATCAAAAAAGAGATGTTAATTAATCAAAGGTCCAACTGATCACCACGTCTGTATTGTAAATATGCAGTTACGAATAATCCGGCCAAAGTAATAGGAATTAGACCTAAGACGATTCCAAATAGAAAAACTTCAATCATTTCAATTTGTTTGAAAGGGGAAAGGGGAGGTAATATTTATCCTTAAATATTAATCTGTATTGACTATAAATCTCAATGACCAAGAATTGGAAATTGATACGGTAAGTAACTGTAGAATATATGAACTTCCATAGAAAGATTTTTTTTATGAATTGTTCATTTAATTAATTTCAAATAAGTCGTATCTTGCTCAGACCGATAAATAGAGCTGAGGTTATAGTCAAAGCTGCTAGTAGAAAACCAAAATAACTAGTTATAGTAGGCATGAAAAGGCTAAATGAAATATGTTCTTTTTATACATATGTTTATAAAGCACTTCCCTAAGTTTCAATTTTTGAAAGATACGAGGATAAGCAAAAATACCAACCAATTGAAAGGATAAATTCAATTGAAAATGTTTGATTCATCTATTATTATAGACGATACTAACAAAAATCGAGTAACATAAGTAAGAAATCAATTCATCATTTGTGACATTTACCCATGCCGCACTTTTTGAATCAACAGATTCATCGGTCAACTCTGGAGTTGACTAAACTAATATATGTATATAACTAATACATGTATATATAGAATATTTTAAATTCTAAATAATAAAGTAATAATAAGAACTTTTTTTTATAACTTTATTCACAAAATTAAACTTTCTTTGAATCACTAATCACTATGGAATAAAATTGGAAAATCATTTTGATCGTTTTTTATTGTATCGAAATATCGAATACATTTTTTTTTTTCGAACTACAAGTGCCCTTGTAATGCACTTTATTTTTTTACTTTAAAGTGAACTCAGTAGTAGTTCATTCACATAATCTTGCGATTGAAAAGAAAAAAGTATCGCATGATAAGATCAATCGAAACTAGGTTTTACATTTTGTCTTTCTATATTAGAAAGCCCCATCCTTGTAATTAGGTCAAGAAGGACCCCCTTTTTCCTTTGTTTGGGTCTAATATCTAATACAATAATGCGTGCATCACGAATATTGATTATTTTTTTATTTATTCGTTGTTCTCTTTCTTTTATTGAACTACTATTGTTACTGGGCGGCTAACCAATTCCTAAAAAAAAAAAAAAAAAGGATTCCAACAAAAAACATCTTATACAACCACAAAAAGGATATCTTTAGATGTAACATCTAATTGAATCGTGAGAATATGAAAATCTCCTTAATAAATTATTGGAAATCAACACGTCGGATTCACATTTTACCTGATCTTCAGTTTCTAGTCCGAAGTCAATAATGAAGAAAACCCTTATACTACTACTACAGGAATTAGAGGAATTTTTTATTAAATGGTACAAAATTCTACATCGACAAGCAACAAGAAAAGAAGAAAGAAATTATCTAACACTTCATTTCGATACTGATTGTGAAATTGCATTGCTGTGTCAGAAGAAGGATAGCTATACTGATTCGGTATACTCTAAAGACACCCTTGGTACAATATTGACGATCTCACAAAGATTATATTTCAGTGAATTTCCATTTACTGATTTCATCTTTTACGGAATCGACCCCCCCTGACTGTACAAGAATATGCGGAGCTCAACATGTCTGGAAGCACAGGAGAACGTTCTTTTGCTGATATTATTACCAGTATTCGATACTGGGTCATTCATAGCATTACTATACCTTCCTTATTTATTGCGGGTTGGTTATTCGTCAGCACGGGTTTAGCTTACGATGTATTTGGAAGCCC